GACATAAAAAAGTAGCTATCATCCCCTTTTCTGAGGAATAATATGGTTTTCTAATTTGATTGCCCAATAAGCTTATCAAATGAATTGTAATTACAATTGAAACAATAGAAAAGGAAATATGAGTTAATATATGCTCTAAAGTTGAAAATATCATAAAAATGAAAAAACGGGGGATCCCCCCGTATTAATTAAGAAATAGAAATTGGGAATTTAATTTAATTTTATTATAGGATCTATTTGATATCTTTTAGAAGATGGCATGCCGCCACTCGGACTCGAACCGAGATGCTCTAGCACTGCTTCCTAAGAGCAGCGTGTCTACCGATTTCACCATAGCGGCTTGCTCGAACTCATAATAACCTATTTATATTCAATCGTCGAGATTGAACAAGTCAATTCACTCAATTTTAGTAAAGATATAAAAAAAAAAGAGTTCAAAAAAGTCAATTTAAAGGTTCAGTAGTTTCTTTAAGGTGTCTGGTTTTAGGGCTTTGACGTAGTTTAGCCGATTCTAAAATACGACTCTTGCAACGATAGAATTCTTCGATAGACTCAAAAACTTTTTTCTTTTATTGTCATTATTTCTGGTTTATCTGATTTAACAAATTCAATTTGAAACACAAACTAAATTTTATCAATGAATCTAAAATATGTCTATTTTGGATTACTCCAAATTGCCACTTGTACATATAATAATATCTCAACAATTAAGTTCTTTTATTAGATTTTTCATTGGGCTGAAAATTGGATATATATGGCAAATAAATTAAATATAGTATATATAATAAATTAAGAAGTCAGAAAGTTATCCAAAAATCTTTAACACGGAATGGATTAGTTTGAACAATTAATTAATTTGAACTAAAAATATTCTATCTGCCCTTCCTGATAAATATAAAATTTTTTCATTATTTATTCTTTTAAAAGTCGATGGGGAAAAGAAGACTCCCCACCACCAAAATCTGAATGAAAATATACTAAAAAAATCAAATAAAAAATCTTATATATATTTATTTTTTTATTTTTAGAATTTAGAAAGAAGAATACTTCTTCTTTTTATAAGATTAAGAGTCTATTTCATATTGATTAGAATAGGAACTGCCAATTGTTAATTTTATATTAACTTTAATATTAAATTAACAAATTACTGAGATATTAATTACTGATCCAATTTTTTTAGTCAAATCCATTCCAAATTATTCCAATATTTTAGGACTTATTTGTTTGTCGTACAAAAAAACTTTTTGAATTCCCGGTAGAAAGAGATTTCCCTAATGACAAAGCTTTTAATGCCGCCCAATATCCTTTCCTTTTCCAAATATTTTTACGAATACGCTTTTTTGATATCGAAGTACGTTTTTTTGGAACTGCCATTTAAAAAAGAAGAAGTTAGTCATTGTTATAGTTGGATGTGAAAGACATCTATTGTTCAAAACGAATTATTATTTCTTATCTTATATTCATTATCTATTTTTTTTTCTAAAAGATTCTCTTCATAGAAATCTAGATACGTCAAAGATCCGTGAAAATAAAAAATGACTCGAAATAACAAAATTTTGATTCCATACACTCTTTGTAAAACCAAAAATTTTTGGTTTTGAACTCTTAGTTCTCGTTATTTATATCTCATCTGCTATGGGATAGAAATCAAAAGAAATAAAGAACCTAAAATACCTTTATTTTAGTCATTCTATATTTTATTTACATGTAATAAAATACCTTGTAAACTTTTGCCTAATAAATTGAGTCTTTTTTTAGTAAAACTTGAAAAAAAAAATACACCTAAACTTTAAAACTCGAATGATACTAGTAAAAAATCTGTTAAAGGGTATGTAGTTTGATAAAAAAGGATCTCAGTCATTTTTTATCCTTGCTCGATAAAAAGTTCATTTTAGAGCTATAATCTTATAAACTTTCCAAATATTCCTAATAAATTGTTTTGATTGAAATGGAAAACAATAAATCCCATAATGAATTAGTTAATGAGTTTAAATAAACTAACTAAAATCAAGAGGTTTTATTTCATTAGACCAACGACCTTAGTTAATCCTCTAATTCATATTAGCATCAAGTACTCTTTTTAGCCTAAAATTTTATACTTGCTGTATGAATATTAATAATATTTTTTATTTTCCTACTTTCCTATTATAAGTATTCGTTTTTATATGTCACTTGGTTATATCATTTGACCAATTGTAACTTCTTGTTTTGCATATTTGAACAATTTTGAAAAGACTCAGAATAAATACTAATATAAATATAAATTATTAAATAAGTTAGTGCATATCTTTATTTTTTATTTACTTTTTCGAAAGAGCTAAGATCCGGTGAATCGGAAACAATTTATTAAGAAAAAAAAACTTTTTTTATGGAACAGACATATCAATATGCGTGGATAATACCTTTTCTTCCACTTCCAGTTCCTATGTTAATAGGGTTGGGACTTCTTATTTTTCCGACGGCAACAAAAAGTCTTCGTCGTATGTGGGCTTTTCAGAGC